TTTTTTCGAAATACAAACACGGGAATCGCTGAAATATTTCTCTGATTGAAATATTTCTTTGATTGAAAGGGTCTGATTCATATCATAGATTACTCCATTGGAGTCCAATGGGATTCGAAATTCAGAGATTTTGATTTGAAATAGTTCAAAATGCGTTGCAGAACGATCTATAAAACAATTGATACGGTTTGAGTCCTGAACTCAATTAGTAGTACTTCTAGAGCCCACTTCTTCCCCACACTACGAGTGAAAGGGAAAATGTAAAGACTACCATTAAAGCAGCCCAAGCGAGACTTACTATATCCATGTGAATTATGTCCCCTATCTCTATAAATACAAAGGAATTCTTCCTTTATTCCTCATTAATAATAGTGGAATCAATGGCGCAGAGTCAAAAAGGGATTCTGACCGAACACTTTTTGGAAACCAATCCAATAAATCGATTATGATTTTGAATCAGTAAAGATTAAACATAAGCAAAATACGCAGTAACGTCCCAAGGGAATGGAAACATGTAGGAATAAGAATAACTAAGGCCTATTTTTTTTTTTACCTTCTAAGGAAAAACATAAGAGTAGAAATCAATAAAAAAGAGAAATCACTATCTATTACAGACCTCTATTTCCCCATTTGATCTAATCCGTACTTCATTTTCCCGATTATCGCCGTGAAACTGCGGGCTTGACTGGGGGTTGCCAAAAAGGAATTCTTTGTTTTTTTGCGCCTTTTTCTAGAAAAGTAAATTATTAATCCAATCTAATATTGATTAGATTCCTGAGCACTCATAGATCCTCGCGAATCCGTCGTATATAAAGCAACTTCCGCCCCTTTCCAAAACTATTAATTGAATTTCTTATTGGGCTCCGCAATCTGATTCAAGATCCAGTCATTAGACACTCCCTTAGTAATACTTAGTAATAGAAGGGAATCGTGAAGTCTTGATAGCCCCTCTACCAGTAGATTAGAATATTTTCGTAAATCCTAGATGCCGACGAGGATTCACAATCTTTTCTTTTAGAAAACCTTCAGACCACACGCTTTGCTTAGAATCAAACAAAGTATCAACAGTCTGTTTCCTATGCTTCTACCGGGGTAGAATTCTGCGGGTTATATCAGCCAGACGAGAAGAAGGGATTTCTAGTTTTTTTTGTTGATCAGGCGACACCCGGATTTGAACTGGGGAAAAAGGATTTGCAGTCCCCCGCCTTACCACTCGGCCATGCCGCCAAAATGATACAAACTAGATGCAAATTTTCCCGGTGTACTGAATTATTTTTTATTGTACTTGCATTTTGACTCCTGTTTTCCTTAATACTTTTCCTAAAAGCCTAAAAGAAAGACCCCTTTTTGGTTGGATTTGCTCCAACCTTTCGATTGATTGTATAGTATCTGAAAATACACATTTGATTTCTCAATAGACAAGCGAGAGAGTGTTTTTAGCATTATGTATTTTAAGCCGACAAATTCGAACCATTAAGTATTGACTGCTTACTTTCGAATTCATGAACGATTCTGGGATTTGAATCTCAAATTGTGTTTTCCTAATGACATAAGAAAATCCAAATTGAGACAGAACTAATCAGTATTGATTTTTTCCATCAAAAAATCCTTCTCAATTTCAATTATAACAAAACATATGAGTATATGTAAACCCCAGAACAGAAATTGTTACACATATATCTATTATTTAGATATGTTGTCGTATAGGGAATTATCCTACTTCACTTCAATTTTGCATTGAATAGAAATTATCTTTTGATAGAGTACGGCCCGGGCTGTCCCGACTAGAACCGGCGAAGTCGGATATTATAGCTATCTGCATGCGTGGTTAATAAATGCAACTCTTCTTATACACTTCAAATCGTATTCTACTCAAAAATCAATAAAGTACAAACATCTCTCTTCTCTGCAAATTTTGAACAACGAAATCCCTAACATAAAGGCAGTTAAGCGCTAAAAAAATGGATTCTATTTTTTATCTACCAAATATCGAATCTTTTGATTTTTCTCAAATTCGAATATGTAATATCATAATAATGGTATAATTTTAATCAGTTTATTTTTGTTTTGCTATTCTATACAAAACCCTATGACCTTAATAAGTTTAAGTGACAGAATTCTATTTCTAGGATTGGTTTATCAATTCCTTTCCATTTTGATCTGTTGCAACTTCCAATTTAAGTAGAAAATTATTTTTATTCCTCCGTTCATACGTAGTTCATACATTTCATTCCAAATAGGGAGTTGGGTCAAATTTCATGTGATTCAGTAAACAGAATAGAAATTCCATCAGTGCTAGATTGTCGATCTAATTCGACGAAGAATGTACTTAATTTAATAATGATAATGGAATTTTTTGATAAATGGGAAATTCAAAATGCTCGGGAATGCAAATGAGGCAATGTCTACAATACCTGGATTTAATCAGATACAATTTGAAGGATTTTGTAGGTTCATCCGTCAGGGTTTGACAGAAGAACTTTATAAGTTTCCAAAAATT